TTGTTGCGTATGTATCGCGAATTCAAATAGAGAAAATATCGATATAGAGTATCTTTTCTTTCTACTCGAATCTCCCTCTAAGCCCCTATTTTTTTACTAATAATTGGTGTTGTTGGATTGAATTAAAAATTATAACGGAATAGTTATGAAATTCAATTTGGAAGAAACTCTTTATTTCGATTTTGATATTCATTTTAACTCTAAATAAAATTGAATATCAAAGAATTCAATTTTCAGACAAGACTGGATTATCATCCATATATTTATATCTTTCATATCGAAAGAGAAATAAGATAATATTGTATTGAATTAATTTCTATTTATTTAATCTCGTGAATTTCTCTATTTTCTATTTCATTTTGATTTCTAGTTGATAATAATAGATAATAATATATATAGAATTTGATTTATATTCTATTATTTCTATTATATAGAATACTCACTTCGATATACTAATTAGTATAGAATACTACTAAGAATTAGTATAAGATATGTTTATAGTAATAACAGGTCTAAATATTCAATCGAGGTACCCATTCTATGACAACTCTCAATAGCTTACCCTCTATTTTTGTGCCGTTAGTAGGACTAGTATTTCCGGCAATTGCAATGGCTTCTTTATTTCTTCATGTTCAAAAAAACAAGATTTCTTAGATCTGATGGGTTCAAATCTCATCCATTTTTTTTTTTTCAAGTTAGATATAGCTAATACAGATGTGCATTTATTAGAGTATGTTATGGTATAACATAGGGGCATAAATGAAGCAGCTCTTATATATCCGTAAATAGATGCTCGAAATATACAAACAATATATAGAAATAAATTTCGAATTATTTCCAAATAGATTGGGATCGAGGCAGATGCCTGAAACGGAAAGTCGATCTATCTATATGTATGTAGATATTTCTAGAAGATCCTAAAAAAGGGATATTCTTTTATTTTATACCTAACCCATTCGACGAATTACTCCGATTATTCCTAAAGGAAAGGGTTACATGCGAATGGCACTAGTTGATGAGAGTTACTTCGGAAACAAAAAGTTTCTCCATTCCAATTAAAAAAAAATGCAACTAGATCTAATATGAGTTGGCGATCCGAACATATATGGATAGAACGTATAGTGGGGTCTCGAAAACTAAGTAATTTCTTCTGGGCCTTGATCCTTTTTTTAGGTTCATTAGGATTCGTCTTAGTTGGAACTTCCAGCTATCTCGGTAAGAATTTGATATCTTTAGTTCCATATCAGCAAATCATTTTTTTTCCACAAGGGATCGTGATGTCCTTCTACGGGATCGCGGGTCTCTTTATTAGTTCCTATTTGTGGTGCACAATTTCGTGGAATGTGGGGAGTGGCTATGATCGATTCGATCTAAAAGAAGGAATAGTGTGTATTTTTCGTTGGGGATTTCCTGGGAAAAAGCGTCGCATCTTCCTACGATTCCGTATGAAGGATATTCAGTCGATCAGAATAGAAGTTAAAGAAGGCATTTATCCTCGTCGTATCCTTTATATGGAAATCAAAGGACAGGGAGCCATTCCATTGACGCGTACTGATGAGAATTTGACCCTGGGTGAAATTGAGCAAAAAGCTGCCAAATTGGCCTATTTTTTGCGCGTACCAATTGAAGTATTTTGAAATGAAATAGCAAATCAAAATAGTTCTATAAATAAAAAAAAGAAAAGGGGAGTTCTTTTAAGTAGAAATCGGAATACTATTCCTTGAAGTGTTTGTTTTTTTTTAAGTTTCGCTTTAGCATTCATCGAGAACGCGAAGCGGTTTCAAATTGGATCAATTAGATTATCTGTAAACAAGATTTTTATTATTTCTTCATTTAAAGTCGACTCTTTCTTATTCTATATTCTTTCTAGATTCATAATCAATGAATGGGAAATCAACAAAAAAAGGAATAGATTCCGGGGTTCGATGCCTTAGAATAGAACTTATGCTTGATAAAAATAGTAGATCGCAGCGCATAGATTCGAAGAATGAGGCGAGTTCATTAGCAATTCAAAGATTCAAAAATGGAAAAAAAGAAAGCATTTCTCCCTTTTCTTTCTGTTATATCTATAGTATTTTTGCCTTGGTGGGTTTCCCTTTCATTTAAGAAAAGTGTTGAATCTTGGGTTACTGATTGGTGGAATACTACACAATCCGAAACTTTTTTGACTGATATTCAAGAAAAGACTATTATAGAAAAATTCATCGAATTAGAAGAACTCTTACTATTGGACGAAATAATAAAAGAATACCCGGAAATAGAGTTGCAAAGGGCTCATATAGGAATCCACAAAGAAACGATCCAATTGATAAAGATAAACAATGAGGATCATATCCATATGATTTTGCACTTCTCGACAAATACAATCTGTTTCATTATTTTAAGTGCTTATTCAATTCTAGGTAATGAAGAACTTCTTATTCTTAACTCTTGGGTTCAAGAATTTCTATATAATTTAAGTGACACAATAAAAGCTTTTTCTATTCTTTTATTAACTGATTTATGTATCGGATTCCATTCGCCCCATGGTTGGGAACTAATGATTGGCTATGTCTACAAAGATTTTGGATTTGTTCATAATGAGAAAATTATATCTGGCCTTGTTTCTACTTTTCCAGTCATTATAGACACAATTTTCAAATATTTGATCTTCCATTATTTAAATCGTCTATCTCCATCACTTGTAGTGATTTATCATTCACTGAATGACTGATCCAACTCGAATATTTCTGACTTTGCACATAAGCAAAGCATTTTAAGACGTACCCACTCCTTCGAACCTACGGAGATTTCCCCTCGAATATTTTATAGTCGCGTAAAAGAATTTACGTAAATAGCAGACTTGTGGATAGGGAACTATCCGAGTGACCTACCTCATTTTATTGTAGAAATTTTTGTGATCAATGATTGGACTATGCAAATTCAAAATAACCTTTTTTTTTCTTGGATCACGATAAAGAAAGAAATTATTCGATCTATTTCCGTATCGTTTATGATATATATCATCACTCAAGCATCTATCTCAAATGCGTATCCCATTTTTGCTCAGCAGGGTTATGAAAATCCGCGCGAAGCAACCGGGCGTATTGTATGTGCCAATTGCCATTTAGCTAATAAGCCCGTGGATATTGAGGTTCCGCAAGCAGTACTTCCTGATACTGTATTTGAAGCAGTTGTTCGAATTCCTTATGATACGCAAGTGAAACAAGTTCTTGCTAATGGAAAAAGGGGTGGGTTGAATGTGGGTGCTGTTCTTATTTTACCTGAAGGATTTGAATTAGCACCCCCAGATCGTATTTCACCCGAGATGAAAGAAAAGATAGGCAATCTTTCTTTTCAGAGCTATCGACCCACTAAAAAAAATATTCTTGTTATAGGTCCTATTCCTGGTCAGAAATATAGTGAAATAACTTTTCCTATTCTTTCCCCGGATCCCGCTAATAATAAAGATGTTCACTTCTTAAAATATCCCATATATGTGGGGGGGAACAGAGGAAGGGGTCAAATTTATCCCGACGGGAACAAGAGTAACAATACGGTTTATAACGCTACAGCGGCTGGTAGAGTAAGTCAAATCATACGAAAAGAAAAGGGGGGATACGAAATAACTATAGCAGCGGATACGTTAGATGGGCGTCAAGTGGTTGATATTATTCCTCCAGGTCCAGAGCTTCTCGTTTCAGAGGGCGAATCCATCAAACTTGATCAGCCATTAACGAGTAATCCTAATGTGGGTGGATTTGGTCAAGGGGATGCTGAAATAGTACTTCAAGATCCATTACGTGTCCAAGGTCTTTTGTTCTTCCTGTCATCTGTTATTTTAGCACAAATCTTTTTGGTTCTAAAGAAGAAACAGTTTGAGAAGGTTCAATTATCCGAAATGAATTTTTAGATTTGCAAATTTATCAATCTCAACTTCGTAAAGGAAAAGGAATCCAATTCTTATTGGTGTTATGCATGATCAAAAATTATGAACCCATTTTTGCTTGTTTCGAAGTCATTGGGAGTTATTTATACTCTATTCCTATTCATAGTAGGAATATTAGAAAGAAGTTTTTTTGACTTTATCTCTTATTTTTTTTTTCAATCAAAATTGAACCGAGTGACTCTCTTACTCTTATCAGAGAATGTCTTAATCGTTTTCTATTCTAATAAAAGAGAAAATTTCATCGAATACCTAATACTAAACTTCAGATAATAAGTAAGTGCAGAATAGAAAGTGTTTATTTTCTTAGTTTATTCTTGTTGTCGTCACAAGAAAGAAATTTTGCACATTTCTTGTGACGACAACAAGAATAGTTTTTGATCCCGTTCGTCTAAGATAACTATTCTTAATCTTAGTTTCTATTTTTGGATTTTTTTACGGATTTCTCAGAACCTTTTTGTTTCTTCTATTTCTATATTTAATTAAAATATAGATTAGAGTAGTGAACAATCAAAAAATAGAAAATAGAGCGCAATTTTTGGAGAAAATAGAACTTAATGGAGGTTTATTAGAAAAGAAAGGATTTGAATAATATTTGTACTCGTCAAATAGATATATTATAATTGGTTCATTTAGGAAAACGAAATCAAGTAATTTCAGTCTAACTTTGAAAGATAGATACTATGCTTCAATAATAGATGTTCAAAATCAATGAATGACATTTTCAAAATATAATTTGAATTTTCAAATTGAAATCAAAATAATATATTCTATTATGAAAGCTTAAGAACTCAAGGGATCCCTTGAGTTCTTAAGCTTTCATGTCTCCAACTCAGTTCATCCGATTATTAGATTATTTTAGATTCTTACAGAGATGAGCCCAACCCTGAGTATGAACCATAAAAGAAAATACCTATTAAACCAATCACAAGAATACCAGTTACAGTACCTATTATCCAAAGAGGAATCCTTCCAGTAGTATCGGCCATTTATCTTGCTTCCTCCACCATTTCATCAAGTTGTCATGCTAGAGACACATACAGTTATAGATAAGTATGAGATGTGATCCTTCCGA